GTTGAATCAGTTTTAGTTTTATCTTTTCTCCCACCTTCAGAAGAATAAAACATAGGTCTTTCCGCTATCATTAGAGTTTTCTGAAAGGTAACTATCTCGGTTTCATATATAAATTTATATAGATATAGAATTTTTGAAAAAGTCTTTTCTTTGATAAGGAAGAAAAGACTTACTATCTTTGGGATCTGATTCTACACCGCTGCTCAATACCTTAGGGGATCGACTCTATTACATAAGTCGATTCCTAACTTTTATCTCCTATCGTTACATAAGTAAGCAGTTCTTATTGTATCGGACCAAAATCTCACTTAATTGATCTTTACGGTGCTTTTTCTGTCAATTAGACCCTCTCTTTATCCATAGACTAAAGGATCTAGGCATACCTATTACCTCCTACTTCGACTTCTACGAAGTTTCTTTCTTTTTCTTTGCTACAGCTGATAAAAATCGTTGTTTTGGACGATACCTATGATATGTAGAAAGCCTATTTTCGAGTATTTATTCGCGCATTTTTTTTCTCTTTCTTTCCTTTTTTTTCTTTCTATAGTGGAGATAGTCGCACGTAATGACAGATCACGGCCATATTATTAAAAGCTTGTGGTAAGAGCGGGTTTCGTTCTAGCGCCCTAAAATAATATTCCAAAGCTTTCGTATGTTCTCCGTTCCTTGTATGGATAAGGCCTATGTTATAGAGTATATAACTTCTATCATAGGGATCAATTTCTAGTCGCATAGCTTCATAATAATTCTGTAAAGCTTCCGCATAATTTCCTTCGGATTGAGCTGACATCCGTTACGGTCGTCATTCGATTCAAAGAATCTCCGTTCCAGAACCGTACGTGAGATTTTCATCTCATACGGCTCCTCCTTTTTTGATTTTTATGTGCATAATGAGAAGAATATCTGGAATCAAAAAAGATTGAAATAATTTCATTATGAACCGAAGGGGGCTAGTGTTTTTACAAGAAATTTCTAGCCAACCTTCCTGTAAAAGATCTTTTCTTAACATCAAGTACCTTATAAAAATGATAACTCTAACAATTTCTTTGTCCTTAACACCCCTCAATTTCCAGGAATTAGTCACTTCAACAGTCTTCGATGGTTATACGGGTATCCAAAATACGAACGAGATGGATGTCTGTTGTCCCAACCATTCTTCTTAGTCCCGATCCCGACAAAGAAAAGGTATAATTTCTAACAAAGTTTTCGTATTGTTGATTCCTAGGCGTAGTGCTTCTTCCCCTATGCTGCCTATCGGTACTCGTGGAGTAGGGTTGACTTAACCCATAGGATAGGTGTGTAACCTTTCGCTGAATACTAGAATTGATAATTGAAGCATCTGAGGCTGCATTAATCGTGGATACACGACAGAAGGAATTGTTTTATTTACAAACTTCACCTTTACAAAAAGCGTAGATTTATTTCAAATTTGTTTTCTTTCTATCCCGAATAATGTATCTTTCCCCGAAGACCGAAAGCAGTAAATAAAAAAATCAAATCGCACCATCTCTGTAATAGGTGAATGCCTCTTTTTCTCCTGAAGTTGTCGGAATTATTCGTAATAAGATATTGGCTACAATTGAAAAGGTCTTATCAATAAAATTTCCATTTATCCGAGATCTAGGCATAGGTAACAATCCATTCTATAATTTTTTTATTTTAACTACCTCTTGCGAGAAAATGATCCCACAAACAAAGGAATTAATTGTACAGTACGAAATAACATAAAAAAGAATCATTAAAAAAAAGATATGACCTTCTATTCAAATTATTTGTTTTTTTGAAAGGAATCAATAGAAGAAAATATTTGAATCCGATTAGATTCGATTTAATTTAATCCAAATGTAGTTGTCTAAGAATGAAAGGAACTATTCCGATTTCATCGAAGTTGAAGAATCAAAGAATTTATCTTACCGATTAGGCTAATTATAGAAGGTTTAATTGATATGACCCAAAGGTTAAAAAGACTCGAATAATCATTCTATGATGAAAATAGAATAACCATCTGTTTTGTGTTGTGTGCATTACATAGTGGGTATAAACTATACAATCAAATAGAAAAATTCCTGGGATGATTCATGAATTTGAAATAGATCCATGGGAGTAAGGAGTTATTATTGAAAGATCTAAAACTGGAAATAAATCTTATAAATTTTATGAATATGGAATCATAGTCTAAAAAAGAAAATATAATCATGATCTAAAAGAGACGTATCCATTAGAAACATAGTAAAAAAAAAAAAAATGGATCGATTGATTCGTTCTAATTCATTGATTAAATCTTCTGGTATAAATATTGTAATGTAATAAAGAATAAATATTGGAAAAAGACGTGACTTCGCAAAAATGAATAGATATATATCTATTTTTTTAACAGTTTTCACAAAAAAATGTATCCCCCCCCCCCTTGCCCTTGAAGGAAGGCTTTTTCTTTGCTGAAACGTTTTCTATATTTTTATAGTTAGAATCGACGCTACGTACCTATTCAAAAATAGAATAT